TTACGATTAGAAATACGCTTTTCTATCTTTATCCATGGATCCTTTACTAATACTTATTAAATTGGAAGTATTAATCCAATAATAAAAAAAAATTATGTTTCGCAATTAAATAATCCAATTTTTCAATTTTGAATTGATCCTTGGATACAAATCACGAGAATGTATATTCTTCCTCGAATCTTTCGTTGAGAGGTAAAGGATTAAATCCTTTTAAGAAATAAAGTTTTTCTTCGGAATATGAATCAAATCAAACCGAGGGATCCCTTAACTATAAAAGGGATTAATAAAACGAATCACACTTTTACCACTAAACTATACCCGCTACAATGGGATTATTGTATATAAATGAAACTTTTGTCGAACAAAACAAAGGTAATCGGACGTAATCAAGATAGGATCCAAAAAAAAATAATGATGAAAATTATAGCATTGGTATGTTTTTTTTGGTTTTGTCAGTAGACCTAATCAGATTAGTAAAAGAGCACTCCTAATTCAAAATTCAAATAAAGAAGGAACAAGTTCTTTCTTTTGCCGGAGGATTTTTGACAGAACAGAACAGATAGGGCTCGATAAAACTCTTTATGTTATGACATAAGAATGCATTGCACAACAGCCCACAGTTCCTTATTTTTTTTTCTTTTTTTCTAGTAACGGAAAAAAATAAGGAAAGAAAGAATAATAATATAATAAAAAAATGACACTTTGATTCTATAGAATGAAATTCTATATCATAGGAATGGAAAGATCCCTTCTTCTGATTGTTGTTTGAATAATCAATAATAAGCATTTTTGTTTTCAAACAAATCATTTTATCTATGATTTGGAATGGAACAAAAAATGGCCCGGCTAGGTACTGACCAGGCCAGGCCGTCAAAAGAAAAAAAAAAAGCTCTTTCGGAAGAAGAGGTATTCTTGCTTTTTTAGTTTTTTTATTCGAAATATCTCTTTAGAACCTTTTCTTTATCGAAATGGGATTACTTAGAAAAGTAGTATATATTAAAGTTGTATATATCAATATAGTAAAAAAATAATAAAGAGAGATAAAGAAAGAATTTTTTTTTTCAAGTTTTACTTTTTGTGTAATGTAAGATAGTAATTATCCTTTTTCAATTGGGAGAGATGGCTGAGTGGACGAAAGCGTCGGATTGCTAATCCGTTGTACGAGTTTTTCGTACCGAGGGTTCGAATCCCTCTCTTTCCGTTTCTGTTTTTGTATTTTATTTATTTTTTTTTTCAAAACCTTTCCTTTGTTTTTTTTTTATTTATATTATAATAAATAAGGATGTACAATAGATAAAATCCTAAGTTAAGAACATTGAAAAATTGAGCAAATAAAAAGAAAGGCCTTTTTATTTTATTCTTCACGTCCAGGATTACGTCCTGGATCATTAGATAGGAATCCAAAGATGAAGAGAGAAACAAAAAATATCACTACTGTGTAAACAAAGAGTTTGAGAGTAAGCATTACACAATCTCCAAGATCTTTTTTTTTTGAAAAAAAAAAAGAGAATAGATTCTCCATTTTTATACCCCATATCCTATTTTGACACCAACAAACAAAATGATTTCTCGAAATCAAAAAGAATTTTCAGAAATTCATTTGGAATAAGAGTCGAGTCTTTCATTAAAAAAAAGATCTTTCGGATGACTCGAAAAGGGTTTTTCAATAAATGAAAAAGAATCAGAATGATGAAAGGAAAGAGGGGGAGTCAGAATTTTTGCAGCTATCTAAGAATTGTTTGAATCGAGGTTCATCCTGTAAGACTTATCCGATCTTATCCATTGTTCCATTTTTTTTGAATAAATCATGTCTAGAACAGTATTCAAGATGTCATCGAAAACTTACAGCAGCTTGCCAAACAAAGGCTAAGAGAAAAAAGAGAAGGGGTATTACTGGCATAAAATCTACGATTGGATTCAAAAAAGCATAGGCCTCAGGTAATTTGGCTAAGAAAAAACTACTCGAATAAAGAGTTGAATGAAGACAGATACAGATCAAACTAAAGATATTAAGCATAACAAACATTTTTTTTTCTTGGACTTGGAGATAATTGTATTTTGATTGAGTTATTGTTATTGATAATTGATATCCCTTAAAAATGAAAAAAAAAAAGTAAGGTATACCAAAAAATCCTTCTTTGAACTCACCCAATCAAAAATCCTTCAATTCTCAAAAAAGAATAGAAGAAATCATACTTTTATACAATATCTTAATTGAATTATATGTAATGATCAATAAATTCAGTTTCATTGTATATCTACACGTGTCAAAACCCTAGGAACAATAGAGTCCATAGATATTTCATTTCAGATTGGAATTGACGAACAACCAAAAACAATACTAATACTAGTGTTTATTAGTATTGAATAGAAATCGAAATGGGGCGTGGCCAAGTGGTAAGGCAACGGGTTTTGGTCCCGCTATTCGGAGGTTCGAATCCTTCCGTCCCAGGGAATACCTATTCTGTATATAGATAGCAATATCTATTATCCGAATAAGGAAAGGGTTTCTTTTTGAACTACCTTCTCTACTCTTTAAGAGTCAAATATTGGATATTATGTGATTGTTGTTTCTGATTTTTAATAATTCTATTCTTCTTTAAATCCTATTTTTTTCACAAATTCAATTCAAATAAGATACATATAGATGGAACTGAATCGAGTTGTGATCTAGGAACATAGATTCGAAGAATTGGAAATAAAGAAAAAAGGCGGTTGCAAAAGAGGTTGAATGCGCTTTTCATCGTATGTCCATCCCCTTATATTTTAAATATTGAATATTCATATTGAAATTTAAGTTAGTTACTTCGAAAAGTCTTATGTCCCATATAATAAGAATTAATTATCAATGTAAGATATCAATTTCACTAGTTGTGCTTGTACAAATTGGATTAAGAAATAATCAAGTTCCATACATATAACATATCTATTTTCTTTGAACCTCATTTTTAGGTATTTTATTTCGTATTTGATTGGGTTCTCATAAATAATTGTAAATCCATGTAATAATATAGACAGAGAGTAATTCATACATCCTATATTCCCCTTGCTTTAAATAAAAATTATTGAACGAACCCCCACCAGTCAAAGAAACTACGCGTAAAATGAGGAAATTCTTAATGTATTATTCTCGTTCTATTTCAGTGATAACGTTTTTTGGTTTTTTGAAAAAGATTTTGGATCCGTTAATTTTAAATATTTTATATTGAATATTCATAATTCATTCCAATGACAATTGTTCAGTCTATCTGATAGAGGGAATTTTTTTTTATGATTTTCTTTTTCAGTATGAAATGAAAGAAAAAGAGTCTAAATCTTCCTTTACATCAACTTTTTTTTTATCCACTCCACGAAAAAAAGAAATTTATTTCTTTTTCTATCTATATTTTTTTAATCACTGAGGTTTAGGTTTAATTCAAAGATGGATTATTTATGATCATAAATGTAATCTTTAGTAAAACTTTATTCAAATAGTGATATCCCGGTAGGTTTTTTTTCAATTCAATAACTATTTGAATTTAATGATTTCTTATGAGTATTTGATATTCGAATAAGTCTAAGATTGTTGAATATATCCTCTCAAGTTACTTGAAAATGCAATGTAGATTCAATACAAAGAACTTTTTTCTTCCTAATATTTCGAAATTAAAAATTTTTAAATAAAATAAAAATATTGCATTCATCCAATAAAAAGAAAATCGAGGGTGAAATTGAATTCTTTCTAAGACTTCTTTAGAAACCAATCTAACGACCGAACAAATGACTATTCATGATTCCCTAATTGAATCAATTACATATCAGTTCCAAACTAGAGGCGTGTTATGGTAAAACTTCGTTTGAAACGATGTGGTAGAAAGCAACGTGCGACTTGAAGGACATGATCAGTTGTGGATTCTTACATCCACCCTTTTGATTATATAGGAATGAAGGTGCTCTTGGCTCGACATCCTTTGTTCTGTTCCACTAGAACCCTCATTTTTTCTTGGGTTGTAGTGTAAACAGTATGTGATGTAGCTCGAGTAGAAAGTATTGATTCATTTCTCAGGGCAAGGATCTAGGGTTAGTGCCAATTAATAAGTTGGAACAACTTCGTAAGTGTAGTCTAGTCTATTTTCGATTTCTAAATCGAAAGGATCCAATTCGAGCAAGTTTCAAATTCAAAAAAGGAAAATTTGTTGGAATTAGTGAAATTCTTTTGATCCAAAGTGTATCATGCGGGAATCAACCGTTTATGATTCTTTGATAGAAATAAATCAGAAAAAGGGGTATGTTGCTGCCATTTTGAAACGATTAAAAATCACCGAAGTAATGTCTAAACCCAATGATTCAAGGCAAAGATAAAATATTTTGGAACAAGGAAATATCTTTTTTTTATTGTCTCGACAACTAGATCAAGAATAAGGAGTCCGAATATATTCGAAATGAGACAAAGAAAAAGGGGTTAGAGACCACTCAAAAAATCAAATGCCTAAGGGTTTTCTTTTGAGCTATTTCAGAGTTACTCAACTTGAGTTTTGAGAATACAAATGATTTTTTTTTTTTGAATTGGAAAAAGAAGAATAAAAAAGTATTAAATAATCATAGTCTAATTTATTTGATTTAATGCTTTTATAAATCTATTTGACATTAGAATTGTATACATAGACATATCTTCTAATTTCTCGAGCCGTACGAGGAGAAAACTTCGTATACGTTTCTAGGGGGGGTTCTAGTTTATCTACGTCTATCCCAATGAGCCGTTTATCGAATCGTTGCAATTGATGTTCGATCCCGCAGAGAAGGAAGGGATCTTCATAAAGTGGGTTTTTATGATCCGATAAATAATCAAACGTATTTAAATATTCCTGCTATTCTATATTTTCTTGAAAAAGGCGCTCAACCTACAGGAACTGTTTCTAATATTTTAAAGAAGGCGGGGGTTTGTTTTTCCAGAATTTCGTCTTAATTAAAGGAAAGTCAATTAATGAAATACAAAAGAAGAGGGTGTGGGTGATTCGTAT